AATAATTTATATAAATAATTAAAATTAAATTTCTAGTTAACTAAATTTAGTAAAATTTATAAAAAATTTAATTAATAAATTATTTTTATAATTAATTATAATAACAATATTTTTTTAAAAATAATTTATATAAATAATTAAAATTAAATTTATAGTTAACTAAATTTAGTAAAATTTATAAAAAATTTAATTAATAAATTATTTTTATAATTAATTACAATAACAATATTTTTTTAAAAAATAATTTATATAAATAATTAAAATTAAATTTATAATTAACTAAATTTAATAAAATTTATTAAAAATTTAATTAATAAATTATTTTTATAATTAATTATAATAACAATATTTTTTTAAAAAATAATTTATATAAATAATTAAAATTAAATTTATAATTAACTAAATTTAGTAAAATTTATAAAAAATAAATATAAATATTAAATAATTTATAAAATAATAAAAATTAAATTATAATTTAATTTATATAAAAATTTATATAAATAAAATATAATATTTAAAATAAAAAACATTAATTATTTAAATTTAAATTATTTTATAAAAGAAATACTTAATAATATTCTAAATATAAAATAATATTTATATATTTTTATATATATATATATATATTATAAACAAATAAAATAATATTAATAAAAATTATACTTAATCTATAATAATATTTTTAAAATATTTTATAAAATTAATTAATATATATACGTATATATAATACAAAATTTATATTTATAAAAAATTATAAATTTATATTTTTTTAAAAAATTTATTAATTTTAATATACTTAAATTTAATTTTAATAAATTAACTAAATTTAGTAATTTTAAATCTCGCGCACAAAAAACCGATTTTTTAAAAATCCTAAAAAAAAATTTTTTTTTTGTATTAAAATTTCATATAAGACAAAAAAAACCCCCCAAACTAAAAAAAAAAATTAAAAATTTGTATTTGTTTTTCATCTAATTTTTTACCCAAAATAATCCCGAGTAAATTTCCGATTCACTTTATTTACTTTAGGGTAATTTTTCCTAGCTAAAATCTCTACCGGGATTTTATGTTTAATAGAATTAAACTATTACCCTAAGTATCAAAAACTTATATACATCATATACTAAAACATATTAACACAAAAAGATAAGCTAAATAAGCTTTTAGGTTCATACCCTAAATATAAAGGCTATAACCCTTTTCTTTTTAATTTTTTTTTATTATAAAATTATATTTATTTCAATATTATTATTAGGAACTATTATTACTATTTCCTCATATTCATGATTAGGGGTATGAATAGGACTAGAAATTAATCTACTATCATTCATCCCATTAATTAATATAAAAAATAATCAATATTCATCTGAATCATCAATTAAATATTTCCTTATTCAAGCATTAACATCATCAATTTTATTATTTACTATTATTATATTAATTTCAAAAAGAAAAATAATTAATGAAATATTTTTTTTTAATAAAACCCTAATAATAATTATAAATTCTGCAATTTTATTAAAATTAGGAGCAGCCCCATTTCATTTCTGATTCCCAGAAATTATTGAAGGATTAAACTGAATTAATAGATTAATTCTAATAACATGACAAAAAATTGCCCCTATAATAATTTTATCTTACACAATAAAAATTAATTATTTTTTATATACAATTATTATTTTTTCAACATTAATTGGTAGAATTGGAGGATTAAATCAAATTAGTCTTCGAAAAATATTAGCATATTCATCAATTAATCATATTGGATGAATATTAACATCATTTATTATAAATGAAATTATTTGAATTATGTATTTTTTAATTTATTCATTTATTTCCCTATCAATTATTTTAATATTTAATAAATTTAATATTTTTATATTAAATCAATTATTTATAATAATAAATAATTTTAATATTATTAAATATTTTATATTAATAAATCTATTATCACTAGGAGGATTACCCCCATTTTTAGGATTTTTACCCAAATGAATTATTATTCAAAATATTAGACAAAATAACTTCTTATTAATTACTTTTATAATCTTAATAAGATTAATTACCCTATTCTTTTATATACGAATTTCATACTCTAGATTAATAATTAATAATAATGAATTAAATTTTTTAATAATTATAAATAAAAATCATTATAATAATATAATAATTAACATAATATTATTTATTTCAATTAATGGTTTAATTTTATATACTATATTTATTAATTTTTATTAAAAGGATTTAAGTTAAAAAAACTCGCAACCTTCAAAGTTGCAAATAAAGGAAAAGCTTTAAGCCTTATTTAATACCAAATAAACTTATTATAAATTATAAAAAAAATAATAAGAATAATCTATCTTTAAATTTGCAATTTAAAATTTTATTTAAACTATATTATTAAATATAATATATTTTTTAAAATAATGTTGAATATATAATATATAATATATAAAATGGTAAAAGAAGAATAACTTCATAAATAAATTTACAATTTATCACCTTTATCAGCCACTTTACCGCAAAAATGATTATTTTCAACAAACCATAAGGATATTGGAACTTTATATTTTTTATTTGGGGCTTGATCTGGAATAGTAGGAACATCACTAAGAATATTAATTCGAGCAGAACTCGGAAATCCGGGATCTTTAATTGGAGATGACCAAATTTATAATGTTATTGTTACAGCTCATGCATTTATTATAATTTTTTTTATAGTTATACCTATTATAATTGGGGGATTTGGAAATTGGCTGGTTCCTTTAATATTAGGGGCCCCAGATATAGCTTTTCCTCGAATAAATAATATAAGATTCTGATTATTACCCCCCTCATTAACATTACTATTAATAAGAAGAATAGTAGAAAATGGGGCCGGAACTGGATGAACAGTATATCCCCCACTATCATCAGGAATTGCCCATAGAGGTGCATCAGTTGATTTAGCTATTTTTAGATTACATTTAGCAGGGGTATCCTCTATCCTGGGGGCCGTAAATTTTATTACTACAATTATTAATATACGATCAATTGGAATAACTTTTGACCGAATACCCCTATTTGTCTGATCAGTAGGAATTACAGCACTATTATTACTTTTATCCCTTCCTGTTTTAGCTGGAGCTATTACCATATTACTAACTGACCGAAATTTAAATACTTCATTCTTTGACCCGGCGGGAGGAGGAGACCCAATTTTATATCAACATTTATTTTGATTTTTTGGGCACCCTGAAGTATATATTTTAATTTTACCTGGATTTGGAATAATTTCACATATTATTAGACAAGAAAGAGGAAAAAGGGAAACTTTTGGATCTTTAGGAATAATTTATGCTATATTAGCTATTGGCTTATTAGGATTTGTAGTATGGGCCCATCATATATTTACTGTTGGAATAGACGTAGATACACGAGCATATTTCACATCAGCAACTATAATTATTGCTGTTCCTACAGGAATTAAAATTTTTTCTTGATTAGCAACTCTTCATGGATCTCAAATCTCGTATAGACCTTCCTTATTATGAGCCCTAGGTTTTGTATTTTTATTTACTGTAGGGGGACTAACAGGAGTTGTTCTTGCAAATTCATCAATCGATATTATTCTTCATGATACCTACTATGTAGTTGCCCATTTCCATTATGTTTTATCTATAGGAGCCGTATTTGCTATTTTAGCGGGATTTATTCAATGATTTCCCCTTTTTACAGGAATTTCTTTAAATTCAAACTTGTTAAAAATTCAATTTATTATTATATTTATTGGGGTAAACCTAACATTTTTTCCCCAACATTTTCTAGGATTAAGAGGTATGCCCCGTCGATACTCTGATTATCCAGATGCATATACATCATGAAATGTAATTTCTTCTATTGGATCAACAATTTCATTTATTGGAATTTTGATATTAATTTATATTATTTGAGAAGCATTTATATCTCAACGAATAGTAATTTTTTCTAATCAAATACCAACTTCTATTGAATGATTTCAAAAATTTCCCCCAGCAGAACATAGATATTCTGAATTACCAATATTATCTAATTTCTAATATGGCAGATTAGTGCAATGAATTTAAGCTTCAAATATAAAGATTTTAACTTTTATTAGAATTAATGGCCACATGATCTGATTTAAATTTACAAAATAGAGCTTCACCATTAATAGAACAATTAACATTCTTCCATGACCATACTATAATAATTTTAACAATAATTACCTTATTAGTTGGATATTTAATATTTTCACTATTTTTTAATATATATATTAATCGATTTTTATTAGAGGGGCAAACAATTGAAGTTATTTGAACCATTCTACCAGCAATTATTTTAATTTTTATTGCCCTACCTTCCCTACGTCTTTTATATTTATTAGACGAAATTAGAAACCCTTGATTATCACTAAAATCAATTGGACATCAATGATATTGAAGTTATGAATATTCCGATTTTAAAAAATTAGAATTTGATTCTTATATAATTCCAACTAATGAATTAAATTTAAATGAATTTCGATTATTAGATGTTGATAATCGGGTGATTTTACCATTTAATTCCCAAATTCGTATTTTAGTTTCAGCTATAGATGTTTTACATTCTTGAACAATCCCATCTCTAGGAGTTAAAATTGATGCAACTCCAGGACGATTAAATCAAACTAATTTTTTTATAAATCGACCGGGATTATTTTATGGACAATGTTCAGAAATTTGTGGAGCTAACCATAGATTTATGCCAATTGTTATTGAAAGAGTCCCAACTAATATCTTTATTAACTGAATTTCTAAAATAAGTTTAATTTCATTAGATGACTGAAAGTAAGTATTGGTCTCTTAAACCAAATTATAGTAAATTAACAATTACTTCTAATGAAAAGATTTAGTTAAATTATAACATTAGAATGTCAAACTAAAATTATTATAAAAATAATATTCTTTAATTCCACAAATAGCCCCAATAAACTGATTAATTTTATATATTTTTTTTTCCTTAATTTTTATTATATTTAATTTTTTAAATTACTATTTATTTTTAATTAATAAAAAAAATAATAATATTAATAAATTATTAAAAAAATCATTTAACTGAAAATGATAGCAAATTTATTTTCAACTTTCGACCCATCAACTAATATTATAAATTTATCATTAAATTGAATAAGAACATTTATTGGATTATTGATTATTCCTATAACCTTTTGAATAATCCCATCCCGATTTATAATAATTTGAATTAATATAATTACTACTCTTCATAAAGAATTTAAAACTTTATTAGGATCATTCAGCCATAAAGGAAGAACATTTATTTTTATTTCTTTATTTTCTTTTATTTTATTTAATAATTTTATAGGATTATTTCCCTATATTTATACAAGTTCAAGTCATATATCTATAACTTTATCTCTAGCACTCCCTCTATGATTTAGATTTATAATTTTTGGGTGAATTAATAATACTCAACATATATTTGCCCATTTAGTACCACAGGGAACACCTCCAATTTTAATACCTTTTATAGTATGTATTGAAACTATTAGAAATATAATTCGACCGGGAACTCTCGCTATTCGATTAGCAGCTAATATAATTGCCGGACATCTGTTATTAACTTTATTGGGAAATACTGGATCCATATTAAATTCAATACTTATAAGAATATTAATTATTATTCAATTATTATTATTAACATTAGAATTTGCTGTATCTATTATTCAATCATATGTATTTGCTATTTTAAGAACTTTATACTCTAGAGAAGTAATTTAATGTCAACACATTCAAACCACCCTTTTCATTTAGTAAATTATAGACCATGACCATTAACTGGGGCTATAGGAGCAATAATTACTGTTTCTGGATTAGTAAAATGATTCCACCAGTATAACATTAATTTATTTATAATTGGATTATTAGTAACTATCTTAACTATAATTCAATGATGACGAGATGTAATTCGGGAGGGAACTTTTCAAGGCCTACATACTTATACTGTTACTATAGGATTACGATGGGGAATAATCTTATTTATTACATCTGAGGTATTTTTTTTTATTTCATTTTTTTGGGGATTTTTTCATAGAAGATTAGCCCCAACAATTGAACTAGGGGGAATATGACCACCAATAGGTATTACTCCATTTAATCCATTACAAATTCCCCTTCTTAATACTTTAATTTTATTAACCTCTGGAGTAACTGTAACTTGAGCTCATCATAGATTAATAGAAAATAACTATAATCAAACTTTACAGGGGCTATTTTTTACAGTAATCCTGGGAATTTACTTTTCTATTCTCCAAGGATTTGAGTATATAGAATCCCCATTTACTATTGCAGATACAGTATATGGATCTTCATTTTTTATAGCAACAGGATTTCATGGATTACATGTAATTATTGGAACAACTTTTTTATTAACATGCTTAATTCGACATTATTTAAATCATTTTTCTTCTATTCATCATTTTGGATTTGAAGCAGCAGCATGATACTGACATTTTGTTGATGTTGTTTGATTATTTTTATATATTTCAATTTATTGATGAGGTAGATAAAATTTATATAGTATATAAGTATATTTGACTTCCAATCAAATGGTCTAATTATTATTAGTATAAATAATTATAATTACTTTAATAATATCTTTAATTATTATTTTAATTGCTATTATTATTATATTAATTGCAAGAATTTTATCAAAAAAAACTTTTATAGACCGAGAAAAAAATTCACCTTTTGAATGTGGATTTGACCCTATTAATTCAGCACGATTGCCTTTTAGAATTCAATTTTTTTTAATTGCAGTAATTTTTTTAATTTTTGATGTAGAAATTGCTTTATTATTCCCAATAATTATAATTATAAAAATTTCTAACTTAAATTTACTATTAAGAACAACCTTCTTTTTTATTTTTATTTTATTAAGAGGGCTATACCATGAATGAAATAATGGAGCTTTAAATTGAAAATTATAGGAATATAGTTAAATATAACATTTAGTTTGCATCTAAAAAGTATTGATTTATTCAATTTTTCTTAAATAAGAAGTAAAATTTTACATTTAGTTTCGACCTAAAAATTTGATATATATATCCTTATTTATAAATTAAAATCAATATAAACTAACCAATTAATTGAAGCCAAAAAGAGGCATATTACTGTTAATAATATAATTGAATTTTTATTCCAATTAAAGAAATATGATAATCAAGATAAAGCTGCTAACTTTTTTCTTAAGCGGTTTAATTCCGTTTATATTTCTATTTATATAGTTTATTAAAACATTACATTTTCAATGTAAAAATAAAATTTTATATTTTTATAAATATTCAAAGATAAAATTATCTCCCTAATATCTTCAATATTATACTCTAATTTATAAGCTATTTGAATTAAATTATAAATAATATAAATAAAATTATTAATCAAAAAATTATTAAAATTAAATAAATTTTTATTCTATTATCCTGAAAAAACTGAAATATTATTGAACTTTTATTCAAATTCTTATAAATTCCCTGCCCCCCTAAATATTCATCTCATCCCTGATCAAAATTCTTAAATAAATTAAATCTTAGTATTAAAGGAAAATAATTAATAAAAAAAGTAGAAATATTAGGTAAAAATCATATATATCCTAAAAAAAAACTTATATTATAAAATATTAAAGTTTTAGAAATTCATCTTATATAAAATTTAGAAATTTCATATCCTATCCAACCCCCAATAATTCTTACAAATAAAGCTATCATTTTTATTCAAATTGGTAGACAAATAATTATTGGAGTAGGAAAAATTAATCATAACAATATTCTCCCTCTAATTATAACAAAAAATAATATTATTAATATTCTTTTTAATATAATCCAACCCTCATCATTTAAAGAATGTAATGAATAAAAATTAAAATCTCCAACAATTGAATAATAACATAAACGAAAAGAATAACAAACTGTTAAACCTGTAGATAAAAAAAATAATAAATATATAAAAATATTTAAATTTCTTAAAGAAATAAATTCCAAAATTAAATCCCTTGAATAAAACCCAGCTAAAAAGGGTATACCACATAAAGCTAAATTTGAAATATTTATTCTAATACAAGTTAAAGGTATATGAACTATCAAATTTCCTATATAACGAATATCTTGAGTATCTTTTAAATTATGAATAATACATCCCGCACATATAAATAACAAAGCTTTAAATATAGCATGAGTTAATAAATGAAAAAAGGCTAATTTATAATTACCTAAAGCTAAAATTCTAATTATTAAACCTAATTGACTTAATGTTGATAAAGCAATAATTTTTTTTAAATCAAATTCAAAATTAGCCCCTAATCCTGCTATAAATATTGTTAAAACACCAATATATAATAAATATAAATTTATATTATTTCTCAATACAAAATTAAAACGAATTAATAAATATACCCCCGCAGTAACTAATGTAGAAGAATGTACTAAAGCTGAAACTGGAGTTGGAGCAGCTATAGCTGCAGGTAATCATGAAGAAAAGGGAATTTGAGCACTTTTAGTTATTGCAGCAATTAATACTAATAAAGAAATATATTTTATAAACTGATTATTATCAATTAAATTTATATAATAATAATAATTTCACCCACCAAAATTTAATATTCATGAAATTGCAATTAATAATATTACATCTCCCACACGATTTATTAAAGCAGTAATTATTCCAGCATTATAAGATTTTACATTTTGATAATAAATTACTAAACAATAAGAAACTAACCCTAAACCATCCCAACCAAGTAAAATTCTAATTAAATTTGGACTAATAATTAATAATATTATTGAAAACACAAATATCAATACTAATATAATAAAACGATTAATATTTAAATCTCCTATTATATATTCTTTACTATAAAAAATTACTATAGAAGAAATAAATAGAACAAATCTTATAAATAATAAAGATATTCAATCAAATAATAATCTTATTACAAAAGAATTAGAATTTAATGATAATAATTCCCACTCAATAATAATATTTAAATCCAAAATTAAAAACTTTAAACCAAAAATAAATATTAAAAATCTAAATAAAAATAAAGAAAAAAATCTAATTAAACAAATAGAAATTTTTTTAATAATTTAAGGTAAATTAATACATATTTGATATCACAAATCAAAATTTTTTTTAAATTACTTAAATATAACCACAATATAAATATATCTCTTTTAATAATTAATAAATTTAAAGGAAATCAATGTAAAAATAATAATAAATATTCACGAATAAATCCTGATGATCTAGAATATTTTCCCGAATAAATTTTTCCATGCTGTCTATAAGAATATAAAAATAATGAATATACTGCTCTAAAAAATGATAATAATATTAAAAAAAATATAGAAAATCAAGTTCAAGATATTAATCTATTTAATAAACTAATTTCCCCTAATAAATTTAAAGAAGGGGGGGCAGCTATATTAGAAGAACTTAATAAAAATCATCATAATCTTATTCTTGGTATTAAATTAATTAATCCTTTATTTATAAATATAGAACGACTTCTTAAACGCTCATAAGAAATATTAGCTAAACAAAATAATCCCGATGAACAAAGACCATGAGCAATTATTATAGTATAAGAACCACAAAATCCCCAATAATTTAATGTTATAATACCCCCTAATACTATTCCCATATGAGCAACAGAAGAATAAGCAATTAAAATTTTTAAATCTGTTTGACGGAGACAAATAATTCTAACTAAAAATCCCCCTACTAATCTAATTCTAATAAATAAAGGAGATCAAAATTTTCCTATTCTTAAAAATAATCTTATTACCCGTAATAATCCATACCCACCTAATTTTAATAAAATTCCTGCTAAAATTATTGAACCAGAAACAGGGGCTTCAACATGAGCCCTAGGTAATCATAAATGAACTATAAATATAGGTATTTTAACCAAAAAAGCAAAAATTATACTTAAATACATGAAAATATTAAAATTATAAAAATTATTAAAAAAAAAATAATTTAAAGTTAAATATATATTATAATAATAAAAAATTCCAATTATTATAGGTAAAGAAGCAAATAATGTATAAAATAATAAATAAATTCCAGCTTGTAAACGTTCAGGTTGATAACCCCAACCTATAATTAAAAATAATGTTGGAATTAATCTTCTCTCAAAAAATAAATAAAATAAAAATAAATTTATAGATCTAAAAGTACAAAATAATAACAATATTAAAATCAATAATAAAAATAAAAATAATTTATAAAAATTTTGATCATTAAAAATTAAAGATCTTGCTATAATTATTAAAGAACAAATTCAAAAACTTAATAAAATTAAACCAAATGATAATAAATCACCCCCTAAAAAATATCTAATATTTATTCATATATTATTAAATCTACCAATAAATATAAATAAAAAACTTATAATTAAAAATATAAACTGAATTAATCAAAATCTATTCTTATAAAAACATAAAGGTATTGTAAATAAAATTATTAAAAATAATTTTAACATAAATTTATTGAAAAAAAATAATCATTTCCATGAGTACGAATTAAAGATACTAAAATTGATAGTCCTAAAACACTTTCACAAACACAAAAAACTAAAAATACTATTCTAAAATAATATTCATAATTAAAAATTGATAAAAATAAAAATAATAAAATATAAAGAGATAAAATAATAAATTCTATTCTTAATAATATTAATAATAAATGCTTACGTTTAGAAGAAAAAACAATTAAACCAGAAAAAAATATAATAAAAAAAAATAATATATTTAATATAAATATAATTAGTTTTAATAATTTAAAAAAAAATATTGATCTTGTAAATCAAAAATAAGAAATTATCTTTTAAAACTTCAGGGAAAAAATTATCTTTTATCTTTAATCTCCAAAATTAATATTTTAATTAAACTATTCCCTGTATTTATTTAACAATAATTTTTTTAAATTTAATATTATCAATAATTTTTCTTTTTATAAATCATCCAATATCAATAGGATTAATTTTAATAATACAAACTATTTTAATTGTTTTAATTACTGGATTATATTCATATTCTTTTTGATTTTCTTATATTTTATTTTTAATTATAATTGGAGGAATATTAATTCTTTTTATATATATAACCAGATTAGCATCAAATGAAAAATTTAAAATTTCTAAAAATATTATTTATATTATAATTTTTATAACAATATTAATTTTAATTATTTTATTAAATATAGATTCTTTATTATTAGAATATATAAATAAAAATTCTAATTTTTTAAAATCTTTAAATAATTTAATTATAATAAAAAATGAAAATAACTTATCTCTTTATATATTGTATAATAATCCTAATTTTTTAATTAACATTTTAATAATTAATTATTTATTGATTACTTTAATTGCTATTATTAAGATTACTAAATCTAATTCAGGACCTTTACGACAAAAATTTTAATGAATAAACCATTTCGTTTAAATCACCCATTACTAAAAATCATAAATAGAGCATTAATTGATTTACCGTCCCCCTCAAATATTTCATTATGATGAAATTTTGGATCATTATTAGGATTATGCTTAATTATTCAAATTTTAACAGGAATTTTTCTTGCAATACACTATACAGCAAATATTGATATAGCTTTTTATAGTGTAAATCACATTTGTCGAGATGTTAATTATGGGTGATTAATACGAACCTTACATGCTAATGGAGCATCATTTTTTTTTATTTGTATTTATATTCACATTGGACGGGGAATATATTATGGATCATATAAATTAATACAAACCTGATTAATTGGTGTAATTATTTTATTTATAGTTATAGGAACAGCTTTTATAGGATATGTTTTACCATGAGGACAAATATCTTTTTGGGGGGCAACTGTAATTACAAATTTATTATCAGCAATTCCATATCTTGGAACTATAATAGTTCAATGAGTATGAGGGGGGTTTGCTGTTGATAATGCAACTTTAACTCGATTTTTTACTATTCATTTTATATTACCTTTTATTATTATTGGATTAGTAATTATTCATTTATTATTTTTACATCAAACAGGATCCAATAATCCATTAGGAACTAATAGAAATATAGATAAAATTCCATTTCACCCATATTTCTCATTTAAAGATATTATAGGATTTATAATTTTATTAATATTATTAACCCTTATTACTTTAATTAATCCTTATATATTGGGGGACCCAGATAATTTCATTCCAGCAAATCCTTTAATAACCCCAATCCACATTCAACCGGAATGATACTTTTTATTTGCATATGCTATCCTACGATCAATTCCAAATAAATTAGGGGGAGTTCTAGCTCTAATAATATCAATTTTAATTTTAATTATTCTTCCATTCTCTAATAAAAGAAAATTTAAATCATTAAAATTTTACCCAATCAATCAATTACTTTTTTGAATATTTATTATAATTATTATTCTTTTAACTTGAATTGGAATACGAACTGTTGAAGAACCCTATATTATCACAGGACAAATTTTAACCATTATATATTTTTTATATTTTATTATCAATCCATTAATAAATAAAATATGAGATAATTTAATTTTTTAGTTAATGAATTTGTATAAATATATGTTTTGAAAACATAATAAAGAGTAAAATTCTCTATTAACTTTACTAAAAATAATTCACTAAATTAATAAGGAATATAAAAATATCCTAAATCCAAAATATAAAAATAAATAATTTAAAGAAATAGGTAAAAATCTTTTTCAGGCTAAATATATTAATTTATCATACCGAAAACGGGGTAATGTACCCCGAACTCAAATAAATAAAAAAGAAATAAATACCAATTCTAAATAAAATAATAAAGAAAATAAATTTCTACCTAAAAATAAAACTCTAAATAATATTCTTATAAATAAAATTCTTGCATATTCAGATAAAAAAATTAAAGCAAATCCACCTCTTCTATATTCTACATTAAATCCAGAAACTAATTCTGATTCACCTTCAGCAAAATCAAATGGAGTTCGATTAGTTTCTGCTAATCTTGAAACAAACCAAATTAAACCTAAAGGTAAAAATAAAAAAATCATTCAAATATATTCTTGATATTTATAAAAATTTAATAATCTAAAACCCCCAATTATAATTATAAAAGATATAAAAATTAAAGATAAACTTACCTCATAAGAAATGGTCTGAGCTACCGCCCGTATTCCACCTAATAATGAATATCTTGAATTAGAAGATCAACCAGCAATTATTACAGTATATACCCCTATTCTAGTAATACATAAAAAAAATAATATACCTAAATTAAATATAAATAAATTTATAAAAAAAGGCATAATTATTCATATTAATAAAGATAAAAATAATCTTATTACAGGAGAATAATAATATAAAACATAATTAGATAATAAAGGAAATGTTTGTTCCTTAGAAAATAATTTAATAGCATCTCTAAAAGGCTGGGGAATACCTATAAAACCAACTTTATTAGGGCCCTTTCGAATTTGAATATAACCTAAAACTTTTCGCTCTAATAAAGTCAAAAAAGCTACTCCTACTAAAACACAAATAACTAATAATAATATACAAATAATTGAAAAAATAAAATCTTTTAAAAACAATATTACCTGTAAAATTTTACATTATTGAATTCTAAATTCATTACACTAATCTGCCAAAGTAATAATAACATTCAAAAAATTAATATAAATATATTATATATTTGGTCCTTTCGTACTAAAATATATTAAATTAATAAAGATAGAAACCGACCTGGCTTACACCGGTCTAAACTCAGATCATGTAAAAATTTAATGGTCGAACAGACCAAAATTTTGAACTTCTACACCCAAAATTACTTTTAATCCAACATCGAGGTCGCAAACTTTTTTATTGATAAGAACTCTCTAAAAAAATTACGCTGTTATCCCTAAGGTAACTTAATCTTATAATCATTAAAAATGGATCATATAATCAATAATTTTTGTTAAATTTTAAAGAATTTATTTAATCTTTTTATTACCCCAATAAAATATAAAATTAATTAATAAATAAAATTTTCTTTATTAATACTAAAAAAAATTATATAAAGATCTATAGGGTCTTCTCGTCTTTTACTTAAATTTAAGCTTTTTAACTTAAAAATTAAATTCTAATTTTTATAAAGAGACAGATTTTATCTCGTCCAACCATTCATACAAGCTTTTAATTAAAAAACTAATGATTATGCTACCTTTGCACAGTCAAATTACTGCGGCCTTTTAATTTAATCAATGGGCAGGTTAGACCTTAAATTATTCTTAACTAAAGGACATGTTTTTATTAAACAGGCGAATAAAATTTTTGCCGAATTCCTTTTTATAATCTAAAAAAATAATTTTATTTAAATAAAAAAAATATACTAATTTAATCATTATATCTAATATTATAAAATTAAATATTATTTATATATATAAAAATTCTAAATATAAATATATAAAATAATAATATATAAAAATTTAATTACAACAATCTATAAATAATGGATATTTCTAAACCTATAAATTTTTTATTATTTAATTATATTATAAAAATTTAATTAAAAGCTTATCCCTTTAATTATTATTAATTAAATTTATTAACTTAAAAAAATAAATTAATAAAATAAAATTAACTAAATTTAATTTATTTCTATATAAACCAGATATATTTAAAAACGAATAACTTTTAATTACTAATAAATAATTTTAAATATTTTTTTCACAATAAAAAAAATTATTTATTATCTCTTTTAAATTCGGGAAAATTAAAATTTATAATATTTATTTAATTAACCCTGATACACAAGGTACAAAAAATAAATTTTACTTTTAAATAATTAATATTTTATTTAATATTTCTTTTACAATACTAATTCTTTATAATTATAATAATTTTTTCTATAAAATATACTAAAATTTTAATATTTAAAATTATTTTTATTATTTTATAAATAAATAAATAAAATTAATAATATTTTAATATCAAATTATATTGATTTGCACAACAACTTTTTAATGTAAATAAAATGCTTTTCTATAAAAACTTTAATTTGTCATTCTAGATACACTTTCCAGTACATCTACTATGTTACGACTTATCTTATCTTATAATAAGAGTGACGGGCGATATGTACACATTTTAGAGCTTTAATCATAAATTAAATATAAAATTTATTACTATCAAATCCAATTTCATTCTAAATTTTTATATAAAAATCCATAAATAAATTTATTGTAACCCATTTCTTCTTTATTATAAACTACACCTTGATCTGATATATTTTTAAATTAAAAATCTTAAATATTATAATTCTAATAAAATATTTAATAACGACGATATATAAACTATTAAATAAAGTAAAATTTATCGTGGACTATCAATTATAGAACAGGTTCCTCTGAATAGACTAAAATACCGCCAAAATTTTTAAATTTCAAGATCATAACTAATACTACTTTAGTAAAAATTAACATTTATAATAATAGGGTATCTAATCCTAGTTTATATTATAAATTTCATAATATCAATAATTTTAATTATAATTATTAAAAATTTTAAATTTCACTTTATAAATTTTATTTTTATTAAATTAAACTCACTTTATTATTTACTAATAAAATTTATTTATATTTTTTGTATAACCGCAACTGCTGGCACAAATTTTGTTAATATTTAAATTTATTCATAATTCTCAATTTCTTAAATTAATAAAACTTTATACTGCGAATAAAATTTTTAATAATAATTATTTAAATTATTATTATAATCCCGCTAAAACTTACATGTAAAAAAAAAATTAAATAAATTATTAAACTAAAATTAAACTTTATTTAATTAATTATAAACCCCTATTTTATAAATAAATTATAATCAAATTTTATTTTAAAATAATAAAAATATTAAAAAATTAACTTATTTTAAACAAATACAAATTTTTTAAATATTTTAAAAAATTCCCTAAATTTAAGAAAATAATTTAAATAAAATTATAATATTTTTTAAAATTATTACCCTAATTTTAAAACTTTTTTAAAAATTTTATAAAAATTATTAATCTTTATAATAAACTTTATTAAATAAAAAAAAATAATAAATTTTAATAAAAATATAATTAATTAAATTAAAAATATAATTATTAAAAAAATTTAAAAAATATTTTCATAAAAAATATGAAATAATAAAATTTATATTTTTTATAGAATTTTAATTAATTTTATAAATTTTAATATTTTTAAATTATTACCCTAATTTAAAATTTTTAAAATTATAAAATTTTCCAAAATATAAAATTTTCATCCTATTTTACTAATGTTAACCCACTATGAGATTATAAATTTCATATTGTTTTCATTAATATTAGTAAAACTCAACTTTTATTTTTTTAGATTTATTTAAATAATTTTAACATACTATTAAATTTTTATATTTCATACATTTTTTATTATTAATTAATAAAATTTTAAAAATTTATAAAAAATTATTTAAAAAATTATTTAAAAAAATTTTTAAAAAATTTTTAATTTTTAAAGTTTTAATTAAATTATTTAAATAAATCAATTAAATTTTAATATCAAATAATTTTTTAAATATTTTAATTTTAAACTTTATTTAATTAAATTTAACATACTATTGAATTATATATTTCATACTTTTATTATTATTTATAAAAATTTTATAAAAATTTCCTAAAAATTTTTAAAATTTCAATTTTTATTTAAATAATTCTAACACACTATTAAATAAAAAATTTCATATCATATTTATTATTCATAAAATAGTGATTTTTAAAAAAAAAATAGAGGAAAAATTAAAAAAATACCCATATTTTTAACTTTTTTTTTTTCCAAATTTTAAAAATTTCCAAAATTTAAAATTTTATAATTTTATAAAAAAAATAAAAATAATATTAAAATTACATCTTTTTTAAAAAAATTATTTAATTTAACTCTAACGCACTATTGAAATTTTTAATTTGTTATAATTTTATTTTTTCAAAAATAAATTTTACTAAAAAAAATTCACGATTTTTTAAAAATCAAAATAATTTAAATTATGGGAATTAAAATTAATTTTATTTTAAATTTAATCTTAATGACCCATTTTTAACAATTTTTTTTAACATGTTAATAAATTTAACAAACTATAGATAAAATAATTTCTATTTAAATCATTTAAATCAATTAAATAATAGTAAATTAAATAGATATATTTATTAACTAATAAAAATACATCAGAAATTAAAATTTGTTATAAATATTAATTAAAAAAATATTTTATAGATTTTGTTTTTATAAGAATTTAATTTAGTAATATTTATTTCAAAGAATACAGTTATTTTATAATTTGACAGAATTTAATACAAATATATAAATCTTCCCATAGTTTTTTTTTTTTTTCGATAATTATTTTTTAATCATAAAATTGATATTTATCATTAAATATTTAATAATTTAGAGATTATAAAATATTTTATAGTACATAAATAAAAACTACTATTATCTATATTTATTTTTACTACGATAGATGATTTATATATATATAAATATTTTATAATTATATATATATTTATTGATATGCATTTTATATATTTATTTGTATATATATATATATAATAATTAATAAATAATTTTTTTTACACTATTGATATAAATTTAATATAAATCTCTCTTTTATTTTTTTTTTTCGTAAACTCTTAAGATAACAAAAATAACTGTTGTTATATAGGTTCATAGTATCTAAAAGATGTGCATTTTTTATATTAATTAATAGATAAATGTAATTATATAGATATTATTAATATTTATATAAATAACTATAGATTTCTCTTCGACTACAATGGTAATATACATTATATAAACACTTATTAATCTACAGATATCTACCGGTTGTCGATTCTGTAAACATTTATTAAGGAGAACCGTTGCAGAAATCGCCATTTTTAGCCCCAAAAGGGTCGATTTTGGCAAAAGTTCCCTAAATTAATTAACTTAAAACTAATCAAAAGAACCTAAAAATAGTAATAGTGGTTAAAAAAACTCCAAATAAAGTTAAATAATGAGGTGCCTGAAAAAAAAGGATTATCTTGATAGGGTAAATTATGTAATTATATTACTCTCATTATAATAAATTATTACCCTAATTTATTAATAAAAAGAATAGAAAAAAAAAACAAAAAATAAAATCCCCTAACCCCCCCTCCTCCTATTTTTTATTAATTTTCATCTGTAAAATTTTATAAAAATTTATTTTAAATAAATCTTTATAGAAAAATATTTTTGAATAATTATAACCATTTAATTATATAAATTTTTTAAAAATACCCACTTAAATAAAAATAAATAACTTATAAACTTTTGTTATATATTTTTATTAATTTTTTTAAAAAAATTATATGAAATAAAATGTATTTAATTATCATTATAAAATTTTTCTATATTTATAAAAGAATAAAATTCTAATTCAATATTTTAAATAATTTTAAAATAAATTTTTATTAAAATAATATTTTAAAATTTAAAATTGAATTGATTTACCTTTAAGCAATATTTTTAAAATTTTAATTGAATTGATTTACCTTTAAACAATATTTTTAAAGTTTTAATTGAATTAATTTACCTTTAAACAATATTTTTAAAATTTTAATTGAATTAATTATCCTTTAAATAATATTTTTAAAATTTTAATTGAATTAATTTACCTTTAAACAATATTTTTAAAATTTTAATTGAATTAATTTACCTTTAAACAATATTTTTAAAATTTTAATTGAATTAATTTA